TTATTCTCGTCCGATTAATCAGTTCTTTAAAAGATCTATCAGATTATGGAGTGAATGGTTTGATCAATGGATATTCGATTCTTTCTTCAATATGGAATCGATTCATACCAATTCTTCTGTATTATGTATACAGGTTTATCCTTCATCTTTTCTGAAGTTAGAAGGATTCCTCTACCAATGTAAGACAATCAACTCCATTCGTTAGAACAACTTCCATCGAGTCTCTGCACCTATCCTTTTTTATTTTCGCTTTCTGAACCTTTGTTTGTTTTCGGAAAACGTGATTTGGCTCAGGATTACCCATTTTTATTAATTCCAGGGTTTCTCTGAATTTGAAAGTTATCACTTAGTAAGTTTCCATACCAAGGCTCAATCCAATTAAGTCCGTAGCGTCTACCGATTTCGCCATATCCCCCTTTTTTAGATGAAAATCTCATTGTGATCTCGTTCCCTTTTTTCTTTTATTTATATTTTTTCTTTCATTTATAGCGGAATAGTTGAATTCATTAGATAGATGGCGATTCCTGTCTCGAAAAAGTGTTTTCTCCTCTTTGTCTTTGATTTCTTGTCTATCTTCTTTCATATTCTATATCTATAGGAGGCTCCTATTCGGTCCAATCAAAAACTATTTTATCATTTCTGTATCCGCAATTCAATATAGGTGGATACATACCCTAAACATCTGTCTCTCTTCCACTCCTTTCCCCAAAAAATTTCGAATACTTGAACGGTCGATTCTTTTTTTTTTTTTTATTATAAATTTAATTGTGATAAAAATTTTTTTATTATATATCGCTACATTAATTGTTATGTTCTATTATATATATATATATAATATTTAACAGTTATTTGAAATTCTATATTCTAGTCTTTAATCTTTAAATTATTAATTAATATATTCATAATCATAATAGCGAATATGAATAGCCAAGAATTTAAATAGTTAATAGCAAAATTCTGAGAGTGAATTCTTATGTATGTCGAATTTATGCTATGTGAGCCTGCTTAGCTCAGAGGTTAGAGCATCGCATTTGTAATGCGATGGTCATCGGTTCGATTCCGATAGTCGGCTTTTCTCTATTTATTTTATTCGATGTTTTACATGATTGATAATGCATCTTTGAAATCACAGAATATTGAAAAAAAAAGTGTCTTCCTCTTTTCGCAAAAGCCAATTATTTTTTATGTTATAGGAATTTCCAATTATCTAATAAAAAGAATCCTTTTCTTTTTCTATATATAGAATATAAAGATCTGGATATTTATCCAACTCATCTTTAATAGAATAATACTTCAGTAAATTTGTCTTTATTTAGAATTTAGTTCATTTTTAGTTTAGATTTATTCTGTAGAATGAAATTTCATCAATAAGAATTAATAATAATAATTAAATATAAATAAGAAGAAGGAGTCTTTATGTCGCGTTACCGAGGTCCTCGTTTCAAAAAAATACGTCGCCTGGGGGCTTTACCAGGGCTAACTAATAAAAGGCCCAGAGCTGGAAGTGATCTTAGAAACCAATCGCGTTCCGGGAAAAAATCCCAATATCGTATTCGCCTAGAAGAAAAACAAAAATTGCGTTTTCATTATGGTCTTACAGAACGACAATTACTTAAATACGTTCGTATCGCCGGAAAGGCAAAGGGGTCAACAGGTCAGGTTTTACTACAATTGCTTGAAATGCGCCTGGATAACATCCTTTTTCGGTTGGGTATGGCTCCGACTATTCCGGGAGCTCGCCAATTAGTTAACCATAGACATATTTTAGTCAATGGTCGTATAGTAGATATACCAAGTTATCGCTGCAAACCCCGAGATACTATTGCGGCGAGGGATGAACAAAAATCTAAAACTCTAATTCAAAATTCTCTCGATTCATCCCCTAATGAGGAATTGCCAAACCATTTGACTCTTCAAGCATTCCAATATAAAGGATTAGTCAATCAAATAATAGATAGTAAGTGGGTCGGTTTGAAAATAAATGAATTGTTAGTTGTAGAATATTATTCTCGTCAGACTTAAACCTAACAAAAATAAAAAAAAACTAATAAGAATAAGGGTTCGACCCCATTTTGCTCCCTTTCGGCGAATTAAATTAACCTAAGGTTAAGATAAATAAGGGTTTGATCCGTATTTTTCTTTCGTTTAGGTGTCATAGACCGAGAGGGATATTTTCATTCCTTGTCTACTCTTTTCTTTAACAGTCTTTTCCGTACCACAGCCATTAGGAATAGAGAATCCATATCAAAGAAAGGTCTAACTGTTGGAATAGTCGTATCCATTGCTATTTGATCTATTGTGATTAGTAAGATCGGTAAATTAGGTGAAGGTAAGGAGAGAGAGGGATTCGAACCCTCGGTAAGCAAAAGCCTACATAGCAGTTCCAATGCTACGCCTTCAACCACTCGGCCATCTCTCCTACATAATGATTATGATCAAAAAACCGAAAATCGAGTGAATAGTGAATCATTCATATTAGATTATTGGGTAGGTACAAGCA